AAAATAGTAGGACTGGCATAATCAAACCACTTCCATTTGGGTCGAAAAAGGATCAGATCAATTAGTCTTCTTTGCAACATACTTTTACTAGTAAGTAGTATACAAGTAATTTCCGACATCGCGTGGAAAACCGTATAAATAAAACAAGAAAAGGGCTTTCCATGATTTTTTTGGATAATACAATGTCGATCAACCAAAATGCATCTCTTTTTGATAACTTGATGAATCCGCGGGCCTAGAAATTCATTTCGGACAATTGAACCTTCTCAAATTGTTTCTTTTTTAGAACCAAAAAGATTTGTGCCAGAGTAACAGATGCCAAAAAGAACAACAAACCTTGGACCCGTAATGGATCTTGAAGTACTATTTCTGCATCTCCCTGACCAAATCCACCTACATTAGGATTACTTGTTAATGGTTGATCAAGTTTGATGGATTCACCCTCTGAAACAAGAAGTTCTGGCCCTGGAGGTATATTGTCAACCACCTGGCGGCCGTCCGATGCATCAGCGATGGATATTTCATATCCTCCTTTTTCTTTACGTAAAATTTTCGTTATTGTACCTGCAGCTGTAGCATTATAGACTGTATTATTACTCTTGCTTCCATCTGGATAAATCTGACCCCTACCCCTGTTGCCCCCTACATATATAGGATATTTTAGGAAGTGAGCGTCCTTCTTAGCGGCGGGGTCCGGAGACAGAATGGGAAATAAAATTTCCCTATATTTTTGACCAGGAACGGGACCTATTACAAGAATATTTTTTTTATTGGGGCGATAGCTCTGAAAAGATAGATTGCCTATCTTTTCTTTCATCTCGGGAGATATACGATCCGGGGGGGCTAGTTCAAATCCCTCGGGTAAAATAAGAACAGCCCCTACATTCAAACCCCCCTTTTTACCATTAGCAAGAACTTGTTTCAGTTGTGAATCATAAGGGATTCGAACAACTGCTTCAAATACAGTATCCGGGAGTACCGCTTGTGGAACCTCAATATCTACTGGTTTATTAGCTAAATGGCAATTGGCACATACAATACGTCCAGTTGCTTCTCGTGGATTTTCATAACCCTGCTGCGCAAAAATAGGATATGCATTTGAAATAGATGTCCGAGTTATTACATATATAATGATCAATACAGAAATAGATCGATTTATCGGTTCCTTTACCCAAGAAAATGTATTTCTATTTTGCATGGTCCAATCATTGATCCCGGAAATTTCTACAATAAATTAAGTAGGTAGCTAGCCTAGTTCCCTACCCACAATTCTGTCATTGGACTGAAATAATTGTACTGGAATATAGGAGCAATTGAATACCCTGCACGGGTAGAAGTATAAAGTGAATCAGATTCAAAACGGCTTGCTTGTTTATATACAAAGTAACATTATTGTTTGATTCATATCAGCGGATCAAACGAGTTGTTCATTCATTCATTGAATGATAAATCACTACAAGTGAAGGAGATACACGATTTAAATAATGAAAGATCCAATATTTCAAAATTGTATCTAGAATGACTGGAAAGGTAGAAACAAGACCGGATATAATTTGCTCATTATGAGCAAATCCAAAATCTTTGTAGACCAAACCAATCATCAGTTCCCAACCATGGGGTGAGTGGAATCCAATACATAAATCCGTTACTAAAAGAATAGAAAAAGCCTTTATTGTGTCGCTTAAGTTATATAGGAATTCCTGAATCCAAGAATTCACAATCACAAGTTCTTCATTACATAGAATAGAATAGCCACTTAGAGTAGCAAAACAGATTATATTCGCCGAAATCTGTAAAATAATATGGATATGCTCTTCATTTTTAATTTTCACCAATTGAATCGTTTCTTTGTATATTCCTATATAAAGCTTTTGTATCTGTGTTTCGGGGCACTCTTTTGTTATTTGGTCTAGCAGAAGTAGTTCCTCTAATTCTATGAATTTTTCTAGAACGCCCTTTTCTTGAATATCATTCAAAAAAGTTTCGGATTTCCTGCTATTCCACCAATTAGTAATCCAAGGTTCCAGACTTTTTTGAAATGAAAGAGAGATCCACCACGGTAAAAAAACTATAGATACAAGATATAGGAGCGGGGCCAATGCTTTCTTTTTCGGCACTTTGAATCTATTCTTTGAATTGTTAATGAACCTACTTCATTCGTAAACTCCGTCTAATCTGATATTTCTATGAAGCATGAGTTCGATAAAAAGGTATGGAACCTGTGGATCTATTACCTTGGATCGTTTAGTGCTCATATCTATATCTAGAAGATATATATAAAGATATATATATTAAGTAGAAGATATAGATAAGGCCCCTCTTTCTTTCGAGTGAAGAAATGATCCAATATTGTTCGTTCCAGATAGATATCTCAATGGATCAAATCAACCCTCTCTTCATTTGTTTCTTTCGATGAATGCTTGAAAGTCGCCTTCACTTAAACATTAAATCACTTAAACATTAAATAAGTAATGAATCTTCTTCGCATTTCTAGACGAAAGAAATTCCATTCCCTCGGTAATCAATAATTGAAAAAATGTTTCACTAGCCGCCCACACCACAGGGGTAGTTTAGGGATATTTCTGACGACGAATATTGATGAGAAAATCCGAAATGGACGAGGGGAAAGCGGGAGAAAAGTTGGATGTTTATGAGAGATCAAATACTTTAGTTATCAAGGAACAAAAGAGGGGATAAAAATAAAGATCTCTTGAAAAAGGAGAGATAATTTATGAGAGATAACCCATCTGTATGTATATAGTAATATGGTATATTGGCATATTGATTGAACAAAACAAAGTATTTCCCTAAAAATAAAAAGATGAATTCTGTACAGTATTCTGAAGGATTATGCTCTGATATGTATGATGAATACAATTCATGCTTATTTTACTTTATACTAGATACTAGTCTAAAAAATGGAGTTTTCCATTATGCATAAAAAATCCCTTGTTGAAAAAGGCGTCTTCTTATGATTCTTTTCTTTTATATACGTCTGTTTGTTTTATTCTATAGGTCACGGCGGTATTACTAATGGAACAGGGAAAATAGAATCGAACGCGGTTTGCTCTAATAAACAAAGGGACCCCGGCCCTATTCAAAAAGGGTATTCCCGAGTTCCTTCGCCCATACTGAAAAAAAAAATTTTCATTATGCAGTTCATTTCAAAATACTTCAATTGGTACGCGCAAAAAATAGGCCGATTCCGCAGCTTTTTGTTCAATTTCTCGTGGAGTGAAATTCTCATCAGTACGAGTCAAGGGGACGGACCCCTGGCCTCTGATGTCCATATAAAGGACACGACGAGGATAAACACCCCCCTTGACCTCGATTCGGATGGACTGGATATCTCTCATAAATACTCGTAGGAAGATGCGGCGATTTATTCCAGGGAATCCCCAACGAAAAATACACACTATTCCTTCTTTTCTATCAAATCGATCATAACCACTACCTATATTCCACAAAATCGTGGACCACAAATAGGAACTAATGAACAAACCAGCAATTCCATAGAAAGACATGACAATCCCTTGGGGGAAAAAATCGATTTGCTGATAGGGGAATAGGGGTATGAGATTCCAACCAAGATAGCTGGAAATTCCAACCAATAAGAATCCTAGCGAGCCTAACAAAAGGATACAAGCCCAGCAGAAATTACTTGTTTTTCGAGACCCCGTTATAAATTCTATCCATATACGTTCTGATCGCCGGTTCATACTAGATCCAGTTGTATTCTATTGGAATTGATAGAATAAGCTAAGCCAAATGAAATAGATTTGACTTTCTTATATTATTTTTTTGCTCTCGAAGTAACTCTCATCAACTAGCACTATGATCATACCATCCAATCCATTAGGAATAATTCACCAAACAGGTTAGCAAGTAAAATAAGAAAGAAAATATTCCTCTATAGTATGATCTTACTATGTATATCTACATAACATATAGATAAACTGACTTTCTATTTCCGATCCGATAATTTCTTTTTTGAAAACAGTTATCCCTATATGTATATACTCGATTCATCTATCATGTATCTAGACAAAATGTGCATAACTGCTTTTTGTTTGTGTTCGTAAAGATCTACACGTCGTACCATATTCTACTAAATCGATATCTATATTATCATTATCATCCAAAGCCAAATAATAAAATAAATTGATAGGGTTTGGTTACATCAAAGCTAAACAATTTTGTTTTTTTGAACATGAAGAGATAAAGACGCCATTGCAATTGCCGGCAAGACTAGGCCTACTAAAGGCACCAAAATAGAGGGTAAACTGAAATCTGTCATAGAACGGGTGCCTCGATTAAATATTTGTACCTGTTATGTTATATTATAAAGATATTTTATAATAAGTATATTATAAGTATGATAAGTATATCATAAGTGAAAAGAATGTAGAACAAAAGGGGGTGTGCCTATTTAGCTTTCTACATGAAATGGGTCTATGATAGATAATCCGCTTTTTTATTAGTTTTCCCCCTTAATCTTCTGATTAATAATAATAAGGCCTTTTTCTTATAAGGATTCATTCGTTAGGATCCAATCTAACAAAACGGGAATTCCTAGTCCAAAATGTGGGTTCTCAGGAGATATAAAAATAGGCAAGACTTCGATTAGAAATTTTCATTATTTGCATTTTTCGTATTCTATATCTTAATACGTAATAAGGGAACATAGAATTTCTTTTATTTTCCTAAAAAATGCTATCCCTAGAAAAGAAGAATTCACCCTTTCCCCTAATATAGGGGGTTACTGATTAGTAATCAGTAATACTGTACTAAAATAAGGGATAGGAGAAAAATCGATTCAATCTGGAGAAAAACGAAAAAAGTCATTATCCAAAACTTTTGATTTGATTCTTACTTATATTCTTACTATCGAACTGTGAACTTATGTAACCAAAGAAAAACTACGTTGTTTTTATTGTTATTTTGATTTTATTCCGATGAACTCCAATTCGTTGAAAATAATTGAGGCTAATGCTTTGAATTAGAATTCAAAGGAAAGAAACCATGTAACTGAAAAAATTCACTCAGAACACTTTTTAAAGGATTACGTGGTACAATTAGATCGAATAAGCCCTTATGGAATAAATACTCAGCCACTTGTGAACCTTCGGGAACTGTTTTATTCAACGTTTGTTCAATTACTCTTTTACCCGCAAAAGCAATGTAGGCGTTGGGTTCGGCAATAATGATATCCCCCAACATACCAAAACTGGCGGTTACTCCACCAGTTGTAGGAGATGTAAGGATTGATACGTAGAATAACTTTTTATTTGATTGATAATCGTATGAAACAGAAGATATTTTCGCCATTTGCATCAAGCTCAAGCTTCCTTCTTGCATGCGCGCTCCCCCAGAAGCACACACCATAATGACGGGTAGAGATCTATTAGTAGCATACTCGATCAAACGGGTTATTTTCTCGCCTACTACAGATCCCATACTACCCCCCATGAACTGAAAATCCATAACCCCAATTGCTACAGGAATACCGTTTAGTTGACCCACACCTGTTTGAACGGCCTCAGTTAAACCCGTCTTTCTTTGATAAGAATCGAGGCGATCTTTATAGGGTTCTTCCTCCGAGTGAAATTCAATAGGGTCGATAGAAACCATGTCTTCATCCATAGGATCCCAAGTGCCCGGATCAATCGAAAGTTCGATTCTATCTGAACTACTCATTTTCAAATGATATCCACATTGTTCACAAATATTCATTTTTGACTGAAAAAATTTCTTATAATTTAATCCATAACAATTTTCGCATTGAACCCATAAATGTCTGTATTTTTTATTTATATCGAAATCGTTATCGTTCGATTTTTCTCTTATATTGGAATCGTTATCATTAGTGCTAGTTTTTATACCCGAGCTCCCGCTCTCACTATCATTTACACTTTCACTAAAAATGAAAGTATAAATGTAACTATCGTTGTAATAGTCTCTACTACTTGAAATGTAACTATCAATATGGATTTCAGAGCGAAGGTAGCTATCAATGCAACTATTAATGTGCGTATTCCAACTGTATTTCGTATCATACATGTAACAATAATAATCGCGATTGTCGTCCTTCGGCCCAAATCTACTATTCAGATAACTAGAAAAAGAGCTTTCTAGTTCACTTAGAAAAGAACTATCATTGTCAATCTCAAAAACCTGACTCTCGACATCAAAATATACGGAATAGGTGTCACCACTACCATCCCTGACGAAAAAAGTCTCGTCAGAAACCAAACCAAAAATGTCCATAACACCGAATAAATAATCAACACTAGGGCAACTATAACTGCCCCTATCACCCCAATTCTCAATATTTTTATCCCTATCATTTATAGTGGAGCCCCCACTTCCGCTGATATTTCCAATAGGACTACTAAAACTGCCCATTGATTTACTTAGCCCGCGCCAGTATTCTAACTTCCCGTAAGACAACACCGAATTGAACCACCGCCTTTCCATAGAACCTTTCCTTATTTGAATGAAAATACAATAGATGAATAGTCATTCGATGAATAATCAGTTCACTATTTTATCTCCTATCGTAATAAACATATAAATTCAATCACTAAGATTATGAAATTAAGTAATATAATAGGGAGTTAAGTATTGCAATTAGGGAGTTAAGTATTGCAATAAATAAATGATTTTCTCATGGGAATCTGGAATGTTTAGTAATTTACTATATATGATAGATATGATAGAACCTTTTCTTCTATATAAAATAGAAAGAGGGAGAGGTTTCTCCCATGTTGTATACAAATTATTATCGACAAGAAAAAGATCAAAATTCTTCTTCACTATACTATGAAGAAATCATTTTCTTTCGTAAAATCTCATACTATTATAATAGAATACGCACTCTTATTATATATCTTATAATATTATATATATATATATATCTTATAATATTATATAAGAGAATAAGAAATTATTATATAAGAGAATAAGAAATTTCTATTGCAACACAGAATGAAAAGGGCAATATACAGGATGGGTAGAAGAAATTGTGACCCTTAGTTTGTTTGATTTTTTTATGATCCTAAACTGTGGGATATAAAAGGATCCACCAATCCTAAGGATCCATAGGATTAATTATGGATCTAACAATAGCAGCGTTGAGTTATTAAATCTTAGATCTTATTTTTTATTTATATCTTAGGCAAGGTGGACATATATTATCTATCTATATAGATAATATTATGCAAAATAGATGCAAATACATGGGATCCTCGTTGCTTTTTCTTTATTTTCTTTATTTTATTCTATTTTATTCGGCTCAATCCTTTTAGTAAAAGATTGGGCCGAGTTTAATTGAAACTAAAGGAACAAACTAGAACTACTGGATCACAAGGTATCCATTGCTTCGAATTCGAATTTGATTTCTTTCCATACTTCACAAGCAGCCGCCAGTTCGGGGCTCCATTTAGCAGCTTCACGAATAATTTCATTACCCTCACGAGCAAGATCACGTCCTTCATTACGAGCTTGTACACACGCTTCTAAAGACACACGATTCGCTACTGCGCCGGGTGCATTTCCCCAAGGGTGTCCTATAGTTCCTCCACCAAACTGTAGTACGGAATCATCCCCAAAGATCTCGGTCAGGGCAGGCATATGCCAAACGTGAATCCCCCCTGAAGCTACTGGCAAAACGCCTGGCATAGAGACCCAATCTTGAGTGAAATAAATACCGCGACTTCGATCTTTTTCAACAAAATCATCACGTAGCAAATCAACAAAACCCAGAGTAATTTCCCGCTCCCCTTCTAGTTTACCTACTACCGTACCTGAGTGAACATGGTCTCCACCAGACATACGTAATGCTTTTGCTAGTACACGGAAGTGCATACCATGATTCTTCTGTCTATCAATAACTGCGTGCATTGCACGGTGGATATGAAGTAGTAGGCCGTTGTCTCGGCAATAATGAGCCAAGCTAGTATTTGCGGTGAACCCCCCCGTTAAGTAGTCATGCATTACGATAGGAACTCCCAATTCTCTAGCAAATACGGCCCTTTTTATCATTTCTTCGCATGTACCTGCCGTAGCATTTAAGTAATGTCCTTTAATTTCACCCGTTTCGGCCTGCGCTTTATAAAGAGCTTCGGCACAAAATACGAAACGGTCTCTCCAGCGCATAAATGGTTGGGAGTTCACATTTTCATCATCCTTGGTGAAATCAAGGCCACCGCGGAGACATTCATAAACTGCCCTACCGTAGTTCTTAGCCGATAACCCCAACTTTGGTTTAATAGTACATCCCAATAAAGGACGACCATACTTGTTCAATTTATCTCTTTCAACTTGGATTCCATGGGGTGGGCCTTGGAAAGTTTTGGAATAAGCAGGAGGAATTCGTAGATCTTCCAGACGTAGGGCTCGTAGGGCTTTGAAGCCAAATACATTACCCACAATGGAAGTAAACATGTTAGTAACAGAACCTTCTTCAAAAAGGTCTAAAGGATAAGCTACATAGCAAATATATTGATTTTCCTCCCCAGCAACGGGCTCGATGTGGTAGCATCGTCCTTTGTAACGATCAAGGCTGGTAAGTCCGTCGGTCCATACAGTTGTCCATGTACCAGTAGAGGATTCGGCAGCTACTGCAGCCCCTGCTTCTTCGGGCGGAACTCCGGGTTGCGGAGTTACTCGGAATGCTGCCAAGATATCAGTATCTTTGGTTTCATACTCAGGAGTATAATAAGTTAATTTGTAATCTTTAACACCAGCCTTGAATCCAACGTAAGCTTTAGTCTCTGTTTTTGGTGACATAAGTCCCTCCCTACAACTCATGAATTAAGAATTCTCACAACAACAAGGTCTACTCGACATGGATTAAGCTAGGCGTGAATGAAACCTTTCACAAACAGGAGAATATTTCTCACAAAATTTTCAATTAAATAGTACCAACTATCCACTAATTTGAACGGTTCGTTATTAGACAATGGTATTTGATTCACCAAATACATCATTATTGTATACTCTTTCATATATATGGCGCAACCCAATCTTTGAAAATTTCAAAAAGTCTCTTCATCGAAATACCGAAATAATAAAATATTCACCCTTGACAGCGGTATATGTTGTATATGTAAATCCTAGATGGGAAAATAGGCGGGATTCCATTCATACATGAACATGAAAAAGATAAATAAAACAAGAGTAGGCGGAAATGAATATGCTGAAATAAGGAATGAGCAACGGTCAATAAGATAGGAATAATGAATCATATTCTAAATAGAGATCCGGTTCGAATTACATAGAAAATAGGGATAGAATTCTATCTAATGATAGAGAAATAAAAGACTTTCTCATGATTCTTATTTATCTACTTGATATTTTTTGTTTGAAAAAAGGCGTTGGTTGAACTTGAAAATGAACTCATTCATTGAATGAGTAAAAAATGGAATTTGGTCGTAAGGTACTAACAAAATCAAATCGGTCGAACTCTCACTTTCTATTTCTTATTCATTCTTATTCAATTAACCGACCCATTTGATATCGGACATTTCCATTTCTTTTCAATTCGGTAATTATTCGCAATCGATTTCGACATATTTCACTTTTGATTATTATTATGAGAACCAATCCTACTACTTCCGGTCCTGGGGTTTCTACACTCGAAGAAAAAAATCAGGGGCGTATTGTTCAAATCATTGGTCCGGTACTGGATGTAGCCTTTCCCCCGGGCAAGATGCCTAATATTTACAACGCTTTGATAGTTAAGGGTCAGGATACCGCCGGTAAGCAAATTAATGTAACCTGTGAAGTACAGCAATTATTGGGAAATAATCGAGTCAGAGCTGTAGCTATGAGTGCTACAGACGGTCTGACGAGAGGAATGGAAGTAATTGACACGGGAACTCCTCTAAGTGTTCCAGTCGGTGGAGCTACTCTAGGACGAATTTTCAACGTTCTTGGAGAGCCCGTTGATAATTTAGGTCCTGTAGATACTCGTACAACATCTCCCATTCATAGATCT